TTTTGATACGTTAATGAGACAGGGCGCAAGGTACTCTATTTACTTCAGAGAAAGGAGTCAAAATTGTATGAACCTTGTTTTTTTCTTTTCGTTAGAATCAAGTCTGACGGGAATAATATTCTACGACCAACAACTCATTTATTTTAAGACCGATCCATTTACTATCTATTATTTGATTTACAAATCCTTTATATTGTAAGGAGTCAATAGTCAAATGGTTTGGCAATTCCCCGTGGGGGGATGAAACAAGATGATTTTGAATCAGAGCTTTTGATCTTTCTTTATCCTTCGTAGTAATAATATCTCGGGGTTTGCAACGATAACTTGGTATATCCACTATACGACCATTAACTAAAATGTGTCTATGGTTAACTAATTGTCTGGCTCCAGGAATGGTCGAAGCCATACCTAATCGAAAAAGGATGTTATCCAAACGCATCTCAAGTAGTTGTAGTAAAACCTGGCCTGTTGACCCTTTGGCTTTTCCAGCAATATGCACATATTTAAGTAATTGTCGCTCTGTCAGACCATAATGAAAACGCAATTTCTGTTTCTCTTCTAAACGAATACGATATTGTGATCTTTTTCCAGAGCGCAATTGGGTTTGAAGATCACTTCTGGATCTGGGTCTTTTACTAGTGAGTCCCGGTAAAGCCCCCAGCCGGCGTATTTTTTTGAAACGAGGTCCTCGGTAACGAGACATATAAAGGCTCCTTTTTGATTCACTTTCATTTGACAAAAAGATAGAAATTCAGACTGAACTAAAGGATTAGCAAAGCAAAACGAAATTTACTAAAGTCCTACAAAACAGAATAAAATAAATCTTATCAATATTCGGATTTTTTGTATATATAGGAAATTCAAGCGAAGGTTACGTTTTCCAATTTCTTCTGTAGAGATCTAATTGTTCTAGTCAACTTTTTTCTTCATAGCTATAGCTGCAAGTTACCATGACATAATAGATCGGTGACCCGACATTTAGAGAAAGCGAGAGTAGAGATTTTAAATCATGGAAATAAAAAATCGATAAAGAAAAAGAGCCGGCTATCGGAATCGAACCGATGACCATCGCATTACAAATGCGATGCTCTAACCTCTGAGCTAAGCGGGCGGATATAAAGCAATAGTGTATAGGAATACAGGAAACTATCGGATCTTAGCTATTACCTAGTGATTCTTCTTCTTTTTTTATTTCATTTATTGATTTTTTCAATTTCTTCTATTTCTTAGTTATTAGTTATATATTTTAGATTCTATTTAGAAAATAGAAAAGAAAACTATTTAGATAGAAAGAAATTAGATATCTAAATAGAAATAGAAATTCAATTCCATATTCATATATATGAATATGAAATAAAATATCAATATATCAATGAAAGAAATTAGATATCTAAATAGAAATAGAAATTCAATTCCATATTCATATATATGAATATGAAATAAAATATCAATATATCAATGAAATTAGAATTCGAAATGAAAAAAGAAAAAGAATGAATATCGACCGTTCCACTATTCCAAACCGCACTGTAAAAATGAAGGAGGAGGAAAGGCATATATATATGTGGGATATATCTATCCATATTGAATTGCGGATACATCAATGATAGAATCATTTCGTATTGAAACAAATAGGGTTCATCCAATAGAGATGAAATGATAGAATATAGAATAGAGAATAGAGGGTGAAAGAAAATAGCAGCATACACTTTTTCGATATAGGAATCATTACCTAATGAATTCAATAGTGCCAAGATCAATGAAAGAGGTGGATGGAATTACAACTGGATCCTTGTCTCAAAGGAAAGGGGATATGGCGAAATTGGTAGACGCTACGGACTTGATTGTATTGAGCCTTGGTATGGAAACCTGCTAAGTGGTAACTTCCAAATTCAGAGAAACCCTGGAACTAAAAATGGGCAATCCTGAGCCAAATCTTTGTTTTGAGAGATGGAAAATGAGAGGGATAGGTGCAGAGACTCAATGGAAGCTGTTCTAACGAATGAAATTTACTACGTTACGTTAGTAGCTAAAATCATTTCTATCGAAATGACAGAAAGGATAACCTTATATACCTAATACGTACGTATACATACTGACATAGCAAACGATTAATCACAACCCAAATCTTATATTGAATCCTATTCTGTATCTCTATATATGAAAATAGAAATCTTCTATTTCTATTCTCTATTAATTAGAATGATAGAGATCAAAAAATCTATGAAAAATCGAAGAGTTATTGTGAATAAATTCCAATTGAAGATGTGTATAAGAGACAGCCTTATATACCTAATACGTACGTATACATACTGACATAGCAAACGATTAATCACAACCCAAATCTTATATTGAATCCTATTCTGTATCTCTATATATGAAAATAGAAATCTTCTATTTCTATTCTCTATTAATTAGAATGATAGAGATCAAAAAATCTATGAAAAATCGAAGAGTTATTGTGAATAAATTCCAATTGAAGTTGAAAAAAGAATCGAATTCGAATATTCAGCGATCAAATGATTCATTCCAGAGTTTGATAGATCTTTTGAAGATTAATCGGACGAGAATAAAGAGAGAGTCCCATTTTACATGTCAATACCGACAACAATGAAATTTATAGTAAGAGGAAAATCCGTCGAATTTTAAAATCGTGAGGGTTCAAGTCCCTCTATCCCCAATAAAAAGCCCATTTTACTTCCTCGCCTCGCTCTTTATTTATCCTCATCCTCTTTCTTTTTTTTTTCATCAGTGGCTCAGTTCAAACAAAATTCAATATCTTTCTCATTTCATTCACTCTGTTCTTTCACAAATGGATCCGAATAGAAATCCTCGTATCTTCTTCCAATCCAATCTCATTTGTTTTGTATAGTACGATATGAACATATATGTTCAAGGAATCTCCGTTATTGAATCATTCATAGTCCATATCTTTTTCCTTACATTTACAAAGAAAGTCTTCTTTTTGAAGATCTAAGAAATTAAGGGGCTAGGTCCAATTTGTTAATATTTTCTTTTTTAGTTATTTTCATTGACATAGATATAAGTACTCTGCTAGGATGATGCACGGGAAATGGTCGGGATAGCTCAGTTGGTAGAGCAGAGGACTGAAAATCCTCGTGTCACCAGTTCAAATCTGGTTCCTGACACGTGAATAATGTATCGGATAGATATTCATACCTCATACAAATGAAATTAATTCATTGAGACGGATCGGGATAGATATTCTTTACTTTCTTTTTCATTTTTATTTTTTTCCTCTCTGTTCATACTTTTCTTATTCCAAAAGTATGTTAGATTTTCGTATATATATCAAATCTAAAAGCTCAAAAAAAATGAGCTAAAAGGATTCAATCAAAGAGTGGAAGGATAGGAATAGAAAGGATGTATTTCAGACACAGTACAAATAAACTCCGATTCTTCTCATTTTGCATTTCTTCATTTTGTCTCTTCTTTCTTTTCTTTCAAATTTCATATCTTTTTTTCACTCTTGCTCAAGTTACTTTCTGGGGTCCCCACTAAGTGATGTGCGCGGTACAAAGTTCATCGTGCAGAATTCTTTTGAGTCATCCTATTGTTTCTGCTCATACGAAATGTATATTATATGATATCTTCCCGATTGGGGAATAGCAATGAGAGCCTCTTTTTCTTTTTTTCTTTTAGCCCCTCCACAATACGAATTAAAGTCCAGTTACTCTGTTTCATCTAGAAGGAGAATGCCAAGATGCTCATTGATTGAGATTGAAATGAAATCTGGAGTCGTATCGTATAAGTAAAAAGGGGGTTTTTTCTCAATCAATGAGCATCTTGAATTTCATAGAAATTGGGCGTAATATAGTCTTTACGTAAGGGCCAGCCTATCCAACTTTCAGGCATCAAGATACGTTTAAGGCGAGGATGATTCTCATAAGAAATTCCCAACATATCATAAGATTCCCGTTCCTGAAAATCAGCACTTCTCCAAATCCAGAAAACCGACGGGGTTTGAGGATTACTCCTGGGAGCAAATACTTTTATACATACCTCTTCTGGTTTATCTATACCATACCGTATTTTCGTAAGGTGATACACACTAGCTAAAAATCCGCCTGGTGCTACATCATAGGCACACTGGGAGCGTAAATAATTGTAACCATATACATATGAAATGACAGCAATGGAATCCCAATCCTCGGTTTTTATTTGTAAAGTCTCTATTCCTCGGCAATCAAAGCCTAAAGATCTATGAATTAGACCATGCTTGACTAGCCAATCAGATAAATGAACCTGCATCTTCTTCATCTCTCCCACATTTTTCTTTGTATTTCACATTGACAATGAAATTGTTAATGATTGACCCGCTGTTTCTTATCTTATAGTAAAGAAGAAATTCAAGAAATTCAATAAATAAGAATTCAATATTCAATAAAGAAATTACAAATTCAATTAAAAACAATTAAAAAAGAAATAAGAAAAATAAATAAGAAATATAGTCTATTATTTATATGATATATGATATGAATTTCTATGATATAAAATAGAGTACTAATAAGAAAGAATCACACATTATCACACATTATCGAACAATTCGACAGACAAGATTCCTAAACCCACTCAACTCTTAGAATATAGAATTAGAATTTAGAAGAAGGAACTTTGATGGATTTAGGGATAATGAATTAGCCCTACATTATCTTTTAAACAAATTGAAAGAATCTCTTAGGTTTGTTGTTCCGCCAAAAAATGATTAGTCAGAGGACTTCTACAAATACTTAAGATCAATAAAAGAATAGGTCCTAGATCCATGCGACTTAGGATTGGGTTGGATCAGGTTGAAGTCTTGAGACAGGATTATTTCATGATCTTGATTTCATAAATTGACTGGGATTGGGTATAGGATTATTTCATGATCTTGATTTCATAAATTGACTGGGATTGGGTATACCAAAGCAAAAAAAAAAAGTGTTAACTCTTTGATCATGGACAGGAAAAGAGGAAAAATATCATATGTAATTCATTCA